TTGAAAGATAACCCAAAAAATCAAAGGAATGCTTGTCTAATTGGTTTAGGTGGAGTGTTCCTGGTTGAGACCATACATAAAAATGACATTGCCAAAAATTGACAAGATAATATTTCCACTTATTCATCAGAAGAGGAGTTTCTTTTGATGCCAGAATCAATTTTCCTTGATAGCTAACATACTGTATAAAAGGATCCTTGAAGACCCATAAGGTAGCCGGAAAAAAGACTTCTTCGACAGAATATTTTTTTTTTTCATAAAAACGTATTCGCTCAAAAAAGATTCCAGAAGAGGTTAATTGTAAATGATTAGATTGGTTACGGAGAAAAAGTAAAATGGATTCATATTCATATACATAAGAATTATAGAGGAGCAAGAATAATCTGTGATTACTTTTTACAAAAGTGTTGTATTTTGGGGGAGTAATAAGAGTATTCCAACTATAATACTCGTGAAGAAAGAGCCGTAATAAATGCAAAGAAGAGGGATCGTTCACGCAGTAGCGAAGAGTTTGAACCAAAATTTCCAGATGAATGGGGTAGGGTATTAGTACATCTGATGCATAATTTAAATGTGGAAATTTGTCCTCTAAAAAAGGAAATAGTGAATGAATTGATCGTAAATTATAAGATTTTATTATTTCTGTCTTCTCTAAGGAAGATGCTAATCGTAGGGAAAACGGAATTTCCACAATGACTGCAAATCCCTCCGATATCATTTGAGAATACAAATTTTTGTTGTACCCCCAAAATTTATTTTGATTAGAATCATTAACGGAAATAAGAAAATGATTCTGTTGATACATTTGACTAATTAAACGTTTTATAATTAGTAAACTAGATTTCTTGTCATAACCTACATTATCAAACAAAATGGATCTATTTAAACCACGATCATGAGCAAGGGCATAAATATACTCCCGAAAGATAAGTGGGTATAGGAAGTCATATTGCGGAGATCTATATAATTCGAAATATCCTTGAAATTCTTCCATTTAAAATTCAATTTGAATCAGAAAAGAAATAGGTGATTTATTGGGTTATCAAATGATACATAGTACGATACAGTTAAAACAAGGTATTTATAGTAAGAAAAAACTAGATACCTCGGAAACAAGTCAAATTCATCAACGGACTCTCTAGAACCTCCCTTTCCATATAATAGATTTTTGTTCATTTATAGGATACCAAGATAGTTAGAAACCCTTTATTTTTTCAAGCCAATCGCTCTTTTGATTTTGAAAAAAAAAAATTCTTTATCAATATACTGCCTTCTTCATACACATTTATCTCTGCCCCATAAAAGGGAATAGCTAATAGTTAGGGCTCATAAGAAATTTCTAATCCACTCATCGGAAAAGCTTTTCCCGCATTAGGCACTAATATATTTTTAACGTCTAATTAGATGGGGTAATCATTCAAAAATAAAGAATAGAAGCTCGTTACTTTTTATTTCCCTAGAATTGGAACCTCTAGTAAGGCTCTACCCATTTACTCACTCGACCCCCGCCCCCCCAAAAAATTCTTGTTTTTTTTATTGAATTTAAACAATTGAAATAATCTTTTGGACCTATTTAGATTTAGTAAGAATGAAATATTCTCAAAATTATCCATTACTACGACATGCTGCTTTTTCCATTCATTCCTTTCAGGATCAGTCGTGGTCTTTCAAACTCTACCGATGGTATGGACGAATCATTTTCTTCATACAAATGTGTAAAAGATGCTAGTCGCACTTAAAAGCCGAGTACTCTACCGTTGAGTTAGCAACCCCAATAAACAAATTGTATAGATACAATCAGAATCCCAATAAATAACGAAATTGAAGGGCACAAAACAAAAAAACAATGAAAAAACACTCTAACCCACTTTGAACATAATAAAAATGAACAAATCCGACAAAAATACAAAAAATTCGCAAATAAAAGATAAAATAAGGATAAAGTCAAAGATTTTCAAATATTTATAGACCGCCTCTTGTCTCTCTTCTCTTATATTATCCATTAATTAGTATATAAATTAGTATATAAATTTAGTAGATATCGAACTTGTATGACAGAAAATCTAAGAAACTGTTATTTGAATAAAAGAAAATCTATGGAACAGGGGGAAAAGGATCCATTTATCCACGATCGGATTATATTTATTTGATACACTGTTGTCAATATTAATATTGAGAAAAGCATCAGCATACAAAAGATAAAACAAATTCTAACTAACAATAAGAATTCCGCTTCCAATCAATTAAAATTAATCAAATTCAAATTATTTAAATTGAAATATAAAAAACCGAAGGGCTTGTGTTGGATTGGCACTATATATATAGAATATAAATGGAAAACTTAATTAAGCAAGACGGCCGAGAAGTAGAAAAAACGAGTTTTATTCAATAACTCAAATAAACAGGGTTAGTCCTTTGTTTTTTTCTATTTCAATTTTATTTCATTAATTGAATTTTGTTTGTTGATTAAGTCGAAGTTCCGTAAAAACCCCCGCCCTTTTTGAAATATCATGAACAGTTCCTGTAGGTTGAGCGCCTTTTTCAAGGAAGTATAGAATAGCAGGAACATTTAAATAAATTTGATTCTTTATCGGATCATAAAAACCTACTTTCCGAAGATCTCTTCCCTCTCGTCGGGCTCGAACATCAATTGCAACTATTCGATAAATGGCTCATTGGGATAGATGAACAATACCCCCCCCCTAGAAACGTATAAGAGGTTTTTCCCTCGTACGGCTCGAGAATTATGTCTATGTATAAATAAAATTCCAATATCAAATATATCCATAAAATCATCAAATTAATTAGACTAAATATTTTATTTTAGTCCTTTATTCTCTTATTCTTAACCAACAAAAAGAAAATTAGTCGTATTTGCACCCTCATAACTCAAGTTGGATAACTCTGAAATAACTCAAAAGAATAACCTTTTAGATATTTAATCTATTGAGCGGTCTCTAACCCTTTCATTGTCTTCTTTATAATCCATTTTTATTCTTCATTCTGATCTAGTTGTTAAGACAATTGAAAACGGTATTTCCTTGTTCCAGGATCTTTGCCTTGAATCATTGGGTTTAGACATTACTTCGGTGATCTTTAAATCCTTTCAAAATGGCAGCAACATACCATTTTTTGCGATTTCCTTCTGTCAAAGAATCATACAAATGTTGGATTCCTGCGTAATACACTTTCCGTTTGATTTGATCAAAAAAGTTTTACCTATTTTAACAAACCTTCCTTTGGAATTGGAAATTTTTTCGAATAGGCCCCTTTAAGTTTATGTATCGAAAATATATTTACGAAGTTGTTCCAATTTGTTGATACTAACCCTAGATTCTTGCCCCCGAAAAAAAAGACTTTCTACTCGAGCTCCACCCTATACTATATTATATCACCCCTATTTTTTGGGGGGGGTTACAGCAGAATAGAACAAATGATGTCGAGTCAAGAGCACTTTCATTCCTATATATCATTCCTATCTAATATATATAAAAATGGTGGATGTAAGACTCCACAGCGGATCATGTCCTTCAAGTCACACGTTGCTTTCTACCACATCGTTTTAAACGAAGTTTTACCATAACATTCCTTCAGTTTGGAACCCATATGTAATTGATTCAATTATGGAATCGTGAATAATCATTGGTTCGGTTGGTACTATAGTAATCTATACCTTTTTTCTATATGAAAAACGGAGAGTATCAGCAAGAATAAATTAATTTAACCCTATTTTTTTAGATGAATAGAGATTAATAGAATTAAATATTGAAAATTCGATTTTCTTAATCATTGTAAATTTTAAACAAGTTTTCTATTATTGTAAAAATAAAATTAGTTAACTAAATTTAATTATATATAACTAATCTAATACGAAGAAACAAGTTATTTTAAATTTGTCGCTTCAAGTTCAAGTAAGATAATAGTGATAGAATAAATTCAACAATTTCATACTTCTTCAAGTACTAAGAACTCATAGGGGTTCGTTACAAAGATTTAATTGATTGAAAAATCTCCTATCCTATATAATTATATTATTTGGATTTTGAAAAACAGAAAGTTTTCCGGCAAGAATCTTTCGTTTTTTATTATCATTTTATCATCAGTAAGAGAGAGGGAAAAAAATATTGGATTAAACAATCTGTGATTAAAAAAAGATAGATAAAAAAACACTGATGTAAGATGTAAGAGAAGATTGAAATTTTATGTTGTTATTTTTTTTTTTTTTTTTTCATTTTGATACTGTAAAATCATTACTATATTAACGAATCGCAAATGAATTCAATTTATTATTTCATATTTATATGCGTGTTATTTGAACTCAATTAAAGTTGTGAACCCCCCCCCCAAAAAAAAAAAAATAATCAAATTCTATCCCAATATCCTACTCTTAATCTTAATTCTTAATACCGAAGGCTGTTGTAAAAGATAAAGGCAATCTTTTATATTTTAAATATATTTTTATATGATATCTAAAAAAAATAATTCTATTATTATTATTATAGATATATTAATATATTATCTATACAGGGTATGCTCTGGGACGGAAGGATTCGAACCTCCGAATAGCGGGACCAAAACCCGTTGCCTTACCACTTGGCCACGCCCCATTTTTTTCTATTCAATACTAATAAATAAACACTAATATTAAACACTAATAATAGTACGGGTTATTCGTCAACTCCTGTTAAAATATCTAGTTTTTATAAAATAAAATGGATTACTAGAATTTTTATACATGTAAACTATACATGTAGACATAGAATTAAACTTAATTTATTGATCATTACATATAATTCAATTAAGATATTGTACGAAAGTATGATTTATTCTATTCTCTTTTGATTTGAGATATAGAAAGATTGATTTTTGATTGGGTGAGTTCAAATAAAAGAAAGTCTTTTGGTCTATCTTATTTTATTTTTATTGATTTTTTTTCTTCTATCAATAATAACATATCTATAATAAACTCAATTAAATTTATTAACAACTCAATCAAAAAAAAATACAATTACCCCCCCCAAAAAAAAAATGTTTGTTATGCTTAATATTTTTAGTTTGATCTGTATATACCTTAATTCTGCTCTTTATTCCAGTAGTTTTTTCGTCGCCAAATTGCCCGAAGCTTACGCTTTTTTGAATCCAATTGTAGATGTTATGCCAGTAATACCCCTGTTCTTTTTTCTCTTAGCCTTTGTTTGGCAAGCTGCTGTAAGTTTTCGATGATATTTTTAATAAAGTCCCAGACAAATTCATGATTTATTTGAAAAAAATCCGTAGAATTGATAAGATCAGATAAGTCCTACACTCTCAATTCAAATATTAAAATTATTGTACAGCCGCGACAAATTCGGATCACCCCACTTTGATTTCTTGTAAAAAAAAAATGGAGTATGTGGTATAAAAGTGGAGAATCTATTCTCTTTTTTCCTAAAAAAATCTTGGAGATTGTGTAATGCTTACCCTCAAACTATTTGTTTATACGGTAGTGATATTCTTTGTTTCTCTCTTTATTTTCGGATTCCTGTCTAATGATCCGGGACGTAATCCCGGACGTGAAGACTAGAAAATAAGGGTTTCTTTGCTTTAAAACTGTAAAACTGTTATGTTATTAGTAAGATTTTACCTATTCTACTTGTTTAATTATTAATTTTGAACTAGTAAAAAAAAAAAAAAGAACTCGCGATAAATTCGAAAGAAAATAACAAGCCATCAACGAAAACGGAAAGAGAGGGATTCGAACCCTCGGTACGAAAAATTCGTACAACGGATTAGCAATCCGACGCTTTAGTCCACTCAGCCATCTCTCCTCCCAATTGAAAAGGGATAATACTATGTTACATTATAAAAAATAAGGCTTGAAAATGCCCGTCATAGTATAGACTCTTATTTTTTAATTTCGTAATTTTATTTTGTCCGAAGGGACTTTTTAGTTCCACGGCCCGGCCTGGTCAGTACTTAGCCGGGCCCGCCCTTTTGTTTGAACAAATTGAAAAAAAAAAATACCCCCTTCCGAATCTCATTGGGTCCTCTGATACAAAAGGGTAAACGCTCTAGTTTTCCTGATTCTTTTTTTCTGATCTTTTGTTTTTTGATTAGGGTCGACAAAAGGCACATTTCTATACAATAATCTTATTGTAGCGGGTATAGTTTAGTGGTAAAAGTGTGATTCGTTCTATAACCCTTTATATAGTTAAAGGGTCTTTCGGTTTGATTAATATTTATTCCGAGCAAAAACTTTAGTTCTTAAAAGGATTGAATCCTTTACCTCTCAATGAAAAATTCGAGGAAGAATATACATTCTCGTGATTTGTATCCAAGAATCAATTGAAAATTGAAAAATTGGATTATGAAATTACGAAACATAATTTTTTTTATTGGATCACTACTTCCAATTGAATGAGTATAAGTAAAGGACCCATGGATAAAGATAGAAAGTTTATTTCTAATCGTAACTAAATCTTCAACTTTTCATCTCTATAGGGGAAATTGAAGCAAAACAGCTATTAAACAATGTCTTTGGTTTACTAAAGACATCGATCGATAAATTGTTTTAGCTCGGTGGAAACAAAAGGCTTTTCCTAAAAATCCTTCAAATAGAATTAAAGAACGAAGTAACTAGAAAGATTGTTAGAATATCTTTCTATAGGGATCGTCTAGAAAGCGAGTTGTTCTGAATATATTCAGACATAAAAGCTGACATAGACGTTATGGGTCAGGTTTTCTATTTCGTTCATGTCTAAAGATGGGAATTTATCCATCTTCCATAAAGGAGCTGAATGAAACCAAAGTTTCACGTTCAGTTTTGAATTAGAGACGTTAAAAATGATGAATCAACGTCGACTATAACCCCTAGCCTTCCAAGCTAACGATGCGGGTTCGATTCCCGCTACCCGCTTTTACTTTTTTACTTTATGATTATAATCTTTAATATTCAATTCTTTAATATTTTAATATTCAATACGCTAAAAATAAAATATTTTTTTATGTTAAAAAAATGTTTTTAAATTTTAAATATTGAATATTAAAGAATTGAATGAATCTAATTAATATAATGCCTCATTGACTTGAATACAAAATTCTTGGAATTCTTTCAACTACTTTTCCGAACAAGAAATATAAAAATTGGAGTAAAAAGCGTCCATTGTCTAATGGATAGGACAGAGGTCTTCTAAACCTTTGGTATAGGTTCAAATCCTATTGGACGCAGTTTATTTCCCTATATATAAATATATATTATATCTTTTTTTTTTTTATTCCATGTCTATGTCAAGAAATAACAAAGATATTTTGAATAACGTGAATAAGAGACGCTCTTATTACATATTAATTATTTCTTTTATATATATTTTATATATAAAAGAAATAATTAATATGTAATTTCTTATAGAAATTCAAATTCTATATCACATTATATAAATATCAAATTATATAAATGAAATTGTAAATTAATGTACAATTATAATTATATACTAGTATTATTATTATAGTAATTATTATATT